AAATAAGGATCTCTGGTAATTCAAGAGGTGGATTAGAATTATTATTCATAATAATGAAAATTTACTGAACAAATGTTCCACTTTATAACTAGAACTACTATATACTCTAACTCAGTATAATGATAACGTAGTATCTAGTTAGTTACTTTTTTTATTCCAAATAAAAAAAATATCTCTATTTTCTGAATACTATGTACTTTATCTGAAAAACCCCAAAGCCCCTTATCGGATTTGAACCGATGACTTACGCCTTACCATGGCGTTACTCTACCACTGAGTTAAAAGGGCTTATTTGATTAAATTCCCCAACGGGTCGCTATGTAGATAAAATATCTATATGCACATATATTATATACATAAGTATATGCACTAGACTCATAGTGGCTAGTGGCTTATTTTTAATAATCAAATGGATTTGCCTAGCAACTCTAGGGTAAATTTTTTTAAGACCGACATTTATTTTATTGAAATGATTCCTATCAAAGCAAAATTGACTTGATTGATACATAACATGGACAGTTACCAATTCAACATAAAATAAATTTCAAGATATTTCATTGAATCGTGTGATGAAGAGATTCTACTTGTCCCCTTGAACTAAAATTTTATAGAAGATTTTCAATAACTTGTTGATCTCGCTTAATAGATTTATTTTACTAGATTTATTGGTTGTTACTTTCCCGGTTTAGTGTGAGATAGAGATAAGGATATCTCATCTTAACAATGAATGAAAGCAAAAAAAATAGAACTGACCCCTCCCTTTTCTTTTCTGACGGACCAATCATTCTCTGAAAAACTCCTATCCCTAGTATTCTTTAATATGAACGACGAATCAAAAAATTCGATACAATTCTCTGAAAAATGCAAAGATCCCTCAGATCTAATCATACCATTCCATTATATTGACAATTTCAAAAAACTGATCATACTATGATCATAGTATGAGGGCGGTTGAGCAAGTTAGCCCCCATCGTCTAGTGGTTTAGGACACCTCTCTTTCACGGAGGCAGCGGGGATTCGAATTCCCCTGGGGGTAGGGTACTACGAAAGGAAGTTGATCATGGATTACCAATAAGCCTCAAATTGATTCTTCCTGGGTCGATGCCCGAGTGGTTAATGGGGACGGACTGTAAATTCGTTGGCAACATGTCTACGCTGGTTCAAATCCAGCTCGGCCCAATAATTCGCCAATCTACCATAACCCACCTTGTCATTCAGAAATACCGCATACGAAGCTAAAAAAGAAGAAAATCTTCTGCTAGATCCCTTATTTTCCTGGGATTGTAGTTCAATTGGTCAGAGCACCGCCCTGTCAAGGCGGAAGCTGCGGGTTCGAGCCCCGCCAGTCCCGACGGATCCAATATCCAATAAATACATCTATTCATTTCACCCTTTCATAGAACATAGAAAGGGGGTCGGGGGGCATAATTTCATTCCCAAGCAAAAAGGAGTCTTTGTTTCTTTTTTCTTTACTATGTGTTCCATTTCGCGTTTATTGTTTGTTTAGATTTGTAATTATGTGACTAATCGAAGTGGAAAGGCAATCTGATAATCCTTCATCAGAGGATTATACAAGCAAGACGCAAGATAAGTTATAGAAAAAAACAAGGAAACGGATAATAAATACAAGGAATTTTGGATTAATTGGTTCAGAAATCAAAATTATTTTTTGGTATGGATAAAAGAACTTCCTATGTTATACTATTCAAGTCTCGACTACGAGTTGATTTGATAGATCAGATATTGTTATTCATGATATTGATCCCATTCAAGATCATCGAGAGGTAATTCATTCATTGAATTTACAGACGAAAGATTTATCATCTCTATGGGATTAAATCCCGAGTTATTGTAAAGTAAAAAAACCGATGAGATTATGGAAGTAAATATTCTTGCATTTATTGCTACTGCACTATTCATTCTAGTTCCTACCGCCTTTCTACTTATCATTTATGTAAAAACAGTTAGTCAAAATGATTAATTCATTTTAATTTTCAAATGAATTTGAATAAAACTTTCCTTCTGAGTTCTTATCAAAAATTGACGAAGTCAAATGAAAAGGATTCCAATTTCGTGTCTTAACTTAAATGAAATGAGCGGACTTTAATCGGCAGTATTCTATTAATTTGATAGTATGGTAAGAAAGAAATAGATGAATCCTTCTTTCTACCATACTATCGATCTCTTATTCTATAAAGTTTTAATCTAGAATAAAGATAGATTCTATAGATCAATATACAAATTTTGATCATGTAATATATTCTATTAATTCCATATATTGTATGGAATTGACATAACATATTGTATAGAATTGACATAACACCCAATTATATTTATTTGCTACATCTATTTGTTACGATCAATCTAAGATTAGAATTATCTTAGGATTCTAATTCCTTTTCCTAATAAAGAAGAGGAAACCTCACTTATTTTTAACGCCCAAACCATGATATGAAAAAAGTCGATAAAGCATAAATCGCCTTTTATAAGATTAGAAACCAAGCGAAAAATGCCCAATATGTGATTCGTCCGAAGCAAGATCTTATTATTGCATAGTCTCTCGTTAGATAACTACTATATATCATTTATCATAGAAAGTTCGTATACACTTAACAAAATCACTTGTTCTTTGAACAGTAAAAAGGAAAAGCAATCAAACAAAAAAAGGGGTCCGGTCTACCTCAGTATCCATCTATAAAGATGGTAAGAGCCCATTCCATTGATTGAAATAGAAAATTTCGGAAGAATCTTAGGTTGGAATAAATTTCTAATCATCTGAATCCCCTTCTTTTCGAAATACAAACAGGGGAATCGCTCAAATATCTCTTTGATTGAAAGAGTATGATTCATATCATAGATTACTCCATTTGACTCCAATGAAATTCGAAATTCAGATATTTTTATTTTAAATAGTTAAAAACGCGTTGCAGAACGATCTATAAAACAAGTTATACGGTTTGATTCCTCAACTCCATTTAGCAGTACTTCTAGAGCCCACTTCTTCCCCACACTACGAGTGAAAGGGAAAATGTAAAGATTACCATTAAAGCAGCCCAAGCGAGACTTACTATATCCATGTGAATTATGTCTCCTATCTCTATAAATACAAAGGAATTATTCCTCACTTATAATAGTGGAATCAATGGTGCAGAGTCAAAAAAAGGGGATTTTCTCCGAACACTATTGATAAACCAATCTGATTCTGATTTCGAATCGGGGAAAGATTAAACACAAGCAAAATATCCAAAGGGAATGGGAACGTGTGAATAATAAGGCCTATTTTTTTGTTGACCCTCGTAAGTAAAAACGGAAAGGGAGAAATCACTAAAAAAGATAAATCACTATCTAGTACAGACCTCTATTTCCCCTAATCCATACCCCCTTTCCCGATTATCTCTGAGGGGTAGAGGGCTTGGCTAGGGGTTATCAAAAAAAAATTCTTTCTTTTTTCTATAAAAAAAATATTATCCATCGAGTCTAATATTGATTGGATACCCCAGCGTTCATCTCGCAAGTCCGTCATATATAACGCAACTTCCAACCCTTTCCAAAATTCTAAATAGAATCATATTTCTTAGCAGGCTCTACAATCTAATCCAAGATCCAGTCATTAGACAGTCCCTTAGTATAGTAAAGGGAATCATAAAGTCTTAAAAGCTCCCTACTATAAGAATAGATTCTAATATTTCCTTGAATCCTAGATGCGAACGAGGATTCACAATCTTTTATTTTCCAAAAACCTCAGACCAAATGTTTAGAATCAAACAAAATATCAACAGTCTTTCCTCTGTTTCTACCGGAGAATTATTCTCCGAGTTATATCAGCAGAACAGAAGAAAAGAAGAGATTTCGGGTTTTTTGTTTGATCAGGCGACACCCGGATTTGAACTGGGGAAAAAGGATTTGCAGTCCCCCGCCTTACCACTCGGCCATGCCGCCAAAATGATACAAAAATCTTCTCGGATTACTAAATTTTTATTGTACTTGAAATTTTTAATTTTTTTGTTTTGGATTTGATCCATTCCTTCGATTCATTCTAGAGTATCTCAAAATCCACAATGCTAAAAACATTCTCTCGCTTTTCTATTGAGAAATCACATGTGGATTTTCAGCCGACAAATTGGAACCATTAACTATTGACTGCTTATGCTTACTTCGAATTTATGAACGCTTCTGGAGATTTTAATCTCAAAATTGTGTTTTCCTAATGACATACATAAGAAAATACAAATTGAGATAAAACTAATCATTATTTCTTTTTTTTAATCAAAAAATCCTTCTCAATTTCAATTATAACAAAATATATGAGTCTATGTAAACCCCAGAACATAAATTACAGATATCTATTAGTTAGATATGTTGTCGATAGGGAATTATCATAAAATGATTCTACTTCATTTTTGCATTGAATAGATATTTTATTTTCGTTTGATAAAGGACGACCCGGGCTGTCCCGAATAGAAGGTACTAAAATAAAAGAGAAGTCGGATATTATAGCCATCCGCGTACGTGTTTAATAAATGCAACCCTTCTTATACACTTTATACACTTCAAATGGTATTCTACTCAAAAATAAGTTAAAGTACAAATATCTCTCTTCTCTGCGAATCATTTTTTGAACACCGAAATTCATCGGTTAAGTGCTCAAAAAAGGGATTCTATATTGTTTCTGATTTTTGTGTCTTTATCTCCCAAATACTGAATCATTTGATTTTTTTTTCAAATTCCAATATGTAATATTCTATAATTATATAATATAATTTGAATCGTTTTATTTTTTTTTGTCTATACAAAACCCTATAAACCTTAATAGGTCTAAGTGACAAAATTCTGTTTTTAGTATTGTTTTATCAATTCCTTTCCATTTGGATCTGTTGCAACTTCCAATTTAAGTTTTAAGTAAAAAATTCTCTTTATTCTTCGGTTCATACGTAATTCATACACTTCATTACAAATATGGAGTTGGGTAAAATTTCATGTGATTCAGTAAACAGAATAGA